GATGTCCACCATGCATCTGAATATACACATGGTAATGTTCATCTATTACCAAAAACAAGTCATTTATGGATATTAGCAGGAGGTCCGTGCAGATCCAGTATAGTGTCTTTTTCGCTCCACAAAGATCAAGATCAAATGAATGTTCATTCTTTTTCTTTCGAAGAAAGATATATCTTTGACCTCTCAATGACTAATCATCGAGTAAGACATAAATTGTTGGATACTTCTGGTAAAAAAGATAGGGAAATTCTTGACTATTCAAGACCTGATCGAATCATATCCAATGGTCATTGGAATTTCATATATCCTTCTATTCTCCAAGAAAATTCTGATTTCTTGGCGAAAAAACGAAGAAATAGATTCATTATCCCATTACAATATGATCAAGAACGAGATAAAGAACTAATGCCCTGTTTTGGTATTTCGATTGAAATACCCATAAATGGTATTTTACGTAGAAATAGTATTCTTGCTTATTTTGATGATCCACGATACAGAAGAAATAGTTCAGGAATTACTAAATATGGGACCATAGAGGTGGATTCAATCATAAAAAAAGAGGATTTGATTGAGTATCGAGGAGCAAAAGAATTTAGTCCGAAATACCAGAAAGTAGATCGGTTTTTTTTCATTCTCGAAGAAGTGCATATCTTACCCGGATCTTCGTTCATAATGGTCCGGAACAATAGTATCATTGGAGTAGATACACAACTCGCTTTAAATACAAGAAGCCGGGTAGGCGGATTAGTCCGAATGGAGAGAAAAAAAAAAAGTATTGAACTGAAAATCTTTTCTGGAGATATTCATTTTCCTGGAGAAACAGATAAGATATCCAGGAACAGCGGCATTTTGATACCACCAGAGACGGAAAAAAAAAATTCTAAGAAATCAAAAAAATTGAAAAATTGGATCTATGTCCAACGGATCACACCCACCAAGAAAAAGTATTTTGTTTCGGTTCGGTCCGTAGTCACATATGAAATAGCTGATGGGATAAATTTAGCAACACTTTTCCCTCGGGATCTCTTGCAGGAAAAGGATAATGTCCAACTTAGAGTTGTCAATTATATCCTTTATGGAAATGGCAAGTCAATTCGAGGAATTTATCACACAAGTATTCAATTAGTTCGGACTTGCTTAGTATTGAATTGGGACCAAGAAAAAAATGGTTCTATAGAAGAGGTTCATGCTTCCTTTGTTGAGGTAAGGACAAATGATCTGATTCGCGATTTCATAAGAATTGAGTTAGTCAAGTCCACTATTTCGTATACCGGAAAAAGGTATGATAGGGCAAGTTCCGTATTGATTTCCGATAATGGATTAGATCGCACCAATATCAATCCTTTTTATTCCAAGGCGAAGATTCAATCACTTACCCAACATCAAGGAACTATTGGTATTGGTACGTTGTTGAATCGAAATAATGAATGCCAATCTTTGATAATTTTGTCATCATCCAATTGTTCTCGAATTGGTCCATTCAATGGTTCGAAATATAACAATGTGACAAAAGAATCAGATCCCATAATCAAAATTAGGGATTTGCTGGGTCCCTTAGGGACTATTGTCCCTAAAATAGCGAATTTTTTTTCATCTTACTATTTAATAACTCATAATCATATCTTGTTAAAGAAATATTTGTTACTTGACAATTTTAAACAGACTTTCCAAGTACTTAAATACTGTTTAATAGATGAAAATAGGAGGATTTATAATCCCGATCCATGCGGTAACATAATTTTGAATCCATTCCATTTGAATTGGTGCTTTCTCCATCACGATTATTGTGAAGAGACATCTACAATAATTAGCCTTGGACAATTTATTTGTGAAAATGTATGTCTATTCAAATACGAATCACACGTAAAAAAATCTGGTCAAATTTTAATTGTTCATGTTGACTCCTTAGTTATAAGATCAGCTAAACCCTATTTGGCCACTCCAGGAGCAACTGTTCATAGCCATTATGGAGAAATCCTTTACGAAGGAGATACATTAGTTACATTTATATATGAAAAATCGAGATCTGGTGACATAACGCAAGGTCTTCCAAAAGTGGAACAAATCTTAGAAGTGCGTTCGATTGATTCAATATCGATGAACCTAGAAAGGAGAGTTGAAGGTTGGAACGAACGTATACAAAGAATTCTTGGAATACCCTGGGGATTCTTGATTGGAGCTGAGCTAACCATAGCCCAAAGTCGTATCTCTTTGGTTAATAAGATCCAAAAAGTTTATCGATCCCAGGGGGTACAGATCCATAATAGACATATAGAAATTATTGTACGTCAAGTAACATCAAAAGTGTTGGTTTCAGAAGATGGAATGTCTAATGTTTTTTTACCTGGAGAATTAATCGGCTTTTTGCGAGCAGAACGAGCAGGGCGCGCTTTGGACGAAGCGATCTGTTATCGGGCAATCTTATTGGGAATAACGAGGGCATCTCTAAATACTCAAAGTTTCATATCCGAAGCAAGTTTTCAAGAAACCGCTCGAGTTTTAGCAAAAGCTGCTCTACGAGGTCGTATTGATTGGTTGAAAGGCCTGAAAGAGAACGTTGTTCTGGGGGGGATTATACCTGTTGGTACCGGATTCCAAAAATTAGTACACCCTTCAAGGCAAGACAAGAACATTCATTTGGAAATAAGAGATATTTTGTTACACCATAGAGAATTATTTTGTTCTTACGTCCAAAACAATTTCCATGAGACAAATTTCCATGAGACATCAGAACAATCATTTACGCGATTTAATGATTCCTAAGAGCAGATTCTTTTCTTTCACTTTAACTATCTTTCAATTATCTGGTCCGATTATTGATTTGGTAAAAAATAAAAAATAAGTAATTAAAAGAAATTAATGGTTTGGGTCGTGTATCAACGGTCAATCCCCCGTAGAAGGTTCCATCGGAACAATTATTTATTTCAGGTTACCTCGTCTCTTTGTTAAAAAAAAAGGAAGTCTGGGGAAAAATGACAAGAAGATATTGGAACATCAATTTGGAAGAGATGATGGAAGCAGGAGTTCATTTTGGTCATGGTACTAAGAAATGGAATCCTAGAATGGCCCCTTACATCTCTGCAAAGCGTAAAGGTATTCATATTACAAATCTCACTAGAACTGCTCGTTTTTTATCAGAAACCTGTGATTTAGTTTTTGATGCAGCAAGTAGGGGAAAAAACTTCTTAATCGTCGGTACAAAAAATAAAGCAGTGGATTCAGTAGCATCAGCTGCAATAAGGGCTCGGTGTCATTATGTTAATAAAAAATGGCTTGGTGGTATGTTAACGAATTGGTCCACTACGGAAACGAGACTTCACAAGTTCAGGGACTTAAGAGCAGAACAAAAGATGGGGAAACTCAACTGTCTCCCCAAAAGAGATGCAGCAATGTTGAAGAGAAAATTATCTACCTTGCAAACATATCTCGGTGGGATCAAATATATGACGGGGTTGCCTGATATTGTGATCATCGTTGATCAGCAACAAGAATATACGGCTCTTCGAGAATGTGTCATTTTGGGGATTCCGACAATTTGTTTAATCGATACAAATTGTGACCCAGATCTCGCAGATATTTCGATTCCAGCAAATGATGACGCTATAGCTTCAATCCGATTGATTCTTAACAAATTAGTATCTGCAATTTGTGAGGGTCGTTCTAGCTATATAAGAAATCGTTGATTATCATTAAGAATAATAAGATTAGTTAATTATTTGGCAACTCCATAGATTTATTGGATCGGTTACTATTTTTGAATTTTTTAAAAGAGATAAAAAAAGTACTGGGGATATTGATATTATGTTATGATGTTATGTAATTTCTTGGTATCGTAAATAAAATATACGATTAATGATTCAAGTTAGTGAGTTGAGAAATAGATGGTTGAATCAAAATAATTCCTTTTTTGAAGTTCAATTTCTGTCAGAGGACAATATGAATGTTATACCATGTTCCATTAAAACACTCAAAGGGTTATATGATATATCGGGTGTAGAAGTAGGCCAACATTTCTATTGGCAAATAGGAGGTTTACAAATCCATGCCCAAGTACTTTTCACTTCTTGGGTCGTAATTGCTATCTTATTAGGTTCAGTCATCATAGCTGTTCGGAATCCACAAACCATTCCGACCGACGGTCAGAATTTCTTCGAATATGTCCTTGAATTTATTCGAGATTTGAGCAAAACTCAGATTGGAGAAGAATATGGTCCTTGGGTTCCCTTTATTGGAACTATGTTCTTATTTATTTTTGTTTCTAACTGGTCAGGTGCTCTTTTACCTTGGAAAATCATACAATTACCTCATGGGGAGTTAGCTGCGCCTACGAATGATATAAATACTACTGTTGCTTTAGCTTTACCCACGTCAGCGGCATATTTTTATGCGGGTCTTACCAAAAAAGGATTGGGTTATTTCGGGAAATACATTCAACCAACCCCAATACTTTTACCAATTAACATCCTAGAAGATTTCACAAAACCTTTATCTCTTAGTTTTCGACTTTTCGGGAATATATTGGCTGATGAATTAGTAGTTGTTGTTCTTGTTTCTTTAGTCCCTTCAGTAATTCCTATACCTGTTATGCTTCTTGGATTATTTACAAGTGGTATTCAAGCTCTTATTTTTGCAACGTTAGCCGCGGCTTATATAGGTGAATCCATGGAGGGTCATCATTGACTAGTTTTCGAAATAGTCTTTTTTAAGCTTATCCCAATTCATGCATGATTCAAGATAATCTACTTGGTTGGGGAACATAATAGATACAAATACAAATACGTATGAATATACGACCTAGAGTCGTAGGAAAAAAGATAGACGATATTGCGGAATTGTAAAAAAAAAGATGGGTTGGGGGGGTCACACTAGATGTATGTAATCTTTATAAGTCCAGCCCCTGTGTCTGTTTCGAGGAATGATTCTAGAATCCGATTCAATATAAAATGCGGGTGGTTTACGTTATGGAAGAAACAAATGTATATGTGATATTAGATATTTACTAGTTATATAGGACTATTCCTAATATATATATATATTATTATTATTATATACTATATATACTATACCCTATATATATATATTATTATTATTGATTTGATTGATTTGATTGCGGTTCACTGCATTTATATAGTTCCAATATAAGTCTTTCTGTTTCGTCTGTGATTGTGGATCGAATGAAATGCAAAAAAGAGATGAACTCAAGGATAGTATCTAGAAGAAAAAAGAAAGGAAAGAAGAATTGAATGAAAGAATGGTTCGAAACAAAGAAATGCAATAACTAGAACCGTATACATATGTATTTACAAAAACTCCATTATGGGTAGAAACTCGAGATATCGAAATAGTTCTGACGATTCAGTAATATTATCATTTCAATTCGGAGTTTTTAGTTATTTCGACCCGATAGATCTTAATCAGATAGATCTTAATGATAAAATCTTAATGAAAAAAAAAAATGATAAAAAAAATTAAGTAAAAATTCATTGGTTGATTGTATCATTAACCATTTCTTTTTTTTTTTTGGTGCGAGGAACTTACCATGAATCCACTGATTTCTGCCGCTTCCGTTATTGCTGCTGGATTGGCCGTAGGGCTTGCTTCTATTGGACCTGGAGTTGGTCAAGGTACTGCTGCAGGCCAAGCTGTAGAAGGTATTGCGAGACAACCAGAAGCAGAGGGTAAAATACGAGGTACTTTATTGCTTAGTCTAGCTTTTATGGAAGCTTTAACAATTTATGGACTGGTCGTGGCGTTAGCGCTTTTGTTTGCGAATCCTTTTGTTTAATCCTAGAAATGTAAAAAAGTACCTTACATACTATACTTTTTTTCTTATTTTTTTAACTCGCTATACTTTTTTCTTATTTTATTAACTCAGAATTGCTGTTTGCTTCTTCTAATTATATCAACGCTTTACTCCTACAATTATTGAGACAATACCCCAGGAAAGGAAGGATTGTTTTGAGGATGAGTAATTACTGATCCGCTCGTTTTCTTCCTTCGCGTCCTTAGCTTAGTACAATGGAAACCTTTTTTTTTACTTTTTTTAGGAATCGTTTCAACAAACGAGATATTTCACAATTGACATGAGACCCAAGACTTAACCTAATAAGTATTTTATTGGATTGGAAACTTCAAGTAAGAAATTTAAAAATTATCAAATTAAATTACTAGATTTAATCTACTCCCATTAAAAAAAATGGAAATAAAATTTATATTATATAATAAAAAGAAATCGATTAAAAAAGGGACAACGAAGTGATACAAAAAGAACTCTGTTCTTTGTTAGTCCTATCTATAAGAGGAGAGCATATGAAAAATGGAACCGATTCTTTCCTTTCCTTGGGTCACTGGCCATCCGCCGGGAGTTTCGGGTTTAATACCGATATTTTAGCAACAAATCCAATAAATCTAAGTGTAGTGCTTGGTGTATTGATTTTTTTTGGAAAGGGGGTGTGTGCGAGTTGTGTATTTCAAGAATAGGTTGGATCCATCCGACTGCACTTTTTTTCCTATTTATAGGATAAATAGGAAAAAAAGTGCACGATCTCAACGAATTATTTCTGAATAAATTAAGAAATCATATGTAAGAACCATAGCATTTCGTGACTTATTGGTAAATTTGATTCTCTATCAACCAATAATGTGAGACCATTAACATGGTTAAAGCTAAACTGTTTGAAGTCCAGGCAAAACATGGTACTCTTTCTACCGGTACTAACGTAACGAAATGGTTTAAAAATGAATAGTTGGTAATTTATCTGATATAGAACACTCATATCGATAAAATGATTTGAACTATTTATTAAAAAAATGGGCATCTTGCTCTTTTTTTCCAATGCCGAATCGACGACCTACGTAAAAAAAAAAATAGGAATTTTTGGATTTGAAGAAAAAAAGGAAATAAAAAAAATATAGAAATAAATTGTAAATTTGAATTTAAAATTAAATAAAGAACAAATCAAATACAAATAAAGAACAAATACAAATAAAGAAAGAACTTTGCTGACAATTATAGATTTTTGTCTGGTCGGAAGAGTCCTCCTAATATTCTGGTCTTATATCAGTTTCGATGTTTTTGAATATAAACAGAAAAGAGAGGGTAGGCTCATTACATAAAAAAAAAGATATGGGAATGCCCATAATATAAAATAAATAATTGAGCGTGAGAGCCAAATGAATCGAAAGATTCATGTTTGGTTCGGGAAGAGATTATTGAAGTTGTGAAATTAATGGTAAGATAATCTACTTTCATTAAATGATTTATTAGATAATCGAAAACAGAGGATCTTGAGTACTATTCGAAATTCGGAAGAATTACGTAGAGGGGCCATTGAGCAGCTCGAAAGAGCCAGGACTCGCTTACGGAAAGTAGAAATAGAAGCAGATGAGTATCGAATGAATGGATACTCTGAGATAGAACGAGAAAAAGAAAATTTGATTAATGCTACTTGTGACACTTTGGAACGATTAGAAAATTACAAAAATGAAACCCTTCATTTT